GCCCGCGAATTTTTTTTTATTTCTAAATTTTGGTCGATTCGAAATAAAAGGAAAAACAAAATAAAGATTCATTATAGCGTTCTACCAAAACGACATTATCTATAAATAGAATACGTGTTAAATTATATATTAAAACACAAAAAATTTCTAATTTATAATCGATTAGATCAAATTTCAAAGAATCCCACGATTCCATATATTATTAACCGTGTATTTTTTTTTTGTTTAATTATTTTTAATTGTTTAATTCGCGAGGAGCTGGATGAGAAGAAACTCTCGTGTCCGGTTCTGTAGTAGAGATGGATGGAATTGCTAAACAACCATCAACTATAACCCCAAAAGAACCAGATTCCGTAAACAACACAGAGGAAGAATGAAAGGAATATCTTATCGAGGTAATCGTATTTGCTTCGGTAGATATGCTCTTCAAGCGCTTGAACCCGCTTGGATCACATCTAGACAAATAGAAGCAGGGCGGCGAGCAATGACACGAAATGCACGCCGCGGTGGAAAAATATGGGTACGCATATTTCCAGACAAACCTGTTACAGTAAGACCTACAGAAACACGTATGGGTTCGGGGAAAGGATCTCCCGAATATTGGGTAGCTGTTGTTAAACCCGGTAGAATACTTTATGAAATGAGCGGAGTAGCAGAAAATATAGCTAGAAGGGCTATTTCAATAGCGGCATCTAAAATGCCTATACGAACTCAATTCATTCTTTCTGGATAGGAGTGTAGAAACAAACGAAAGGAGTTTTTGGGATGAAAAAAAAAACAATTGCAGGTTTCTTTTTTTGTTTTGAACAAATAATATTTCTTTTTTTTATTTATACCTTTGCATTGAAAAAGAAAAAACCGATAAAAAAATGATATGATTCAACCTCAAACCCATTTGAATGTAGCGGATAACAGCGGGGCCCGAGAATTGATGTGTATTCGAATCATAGGAGCTAGTAATCGACGATATGCTCATATTGGTGACATTATTGTTGCTGTAATCAAGGAAGCAGTACCAAATACACCTCTAGAAAGATCAGAAGTGGTCCGAGCTGTCATTGTACGTACTTGTAAAGAACTCAAACGCGACAACGGTATGATAATACGATATGATGACAACGCTGCGGTTGTTATTGATCAAGAAGGAAATCCAAAAGGAACCCGAATTTTCGGCGCGATCGCCCGGGAATTAAGACAGTTAAATTTCACTAAAATAGTTTCATTAGCACCTGAAGTATTATAGGGGAAGACCTTAATATAGTATTTGAATGAAATTGATTAAATTTATTTAATTAATTAGTAAATTGTTTATCTATCACGTATATATCTTTAATAATTCATAAATATAAAAAAAAAAAAAAAAGAATTCATAAATATTAAAAAATTCAGAAAAAAAGAAAAAGAGCATGTTGATTATATCAAAATTCGGGGGAAACAAAAATCTTAGTTTATCATGAGTAAAGACACTATTGCTGACATAATAACCTCTATACGAAATGCTGACATGAATAAAAAAAGAACAGTTCGAATACCATGTACTAACATCACTGAAAATATTGTTAAAATCCTTTTACAAGAAGGTTTTATTGAAAACGTGAGAAAACATCAAGAAAGCAATAAATATTTTTTGGTTTTAACCCTACGACATAGAAGAAATAGGAAAGGACCATATAGAACTGTTTTAAATTTAAAACGGATCAGTCGACCCGGTCTACGAATATATTCTAACTATCAACGAATTCCTAGAATTTTAGGCGGAATGGGGGTTGTAATTCTTTCTACTTCTCGAGGTATAATGACAGACCGAAAGGCTCGACTAGAAGGAATCGGCGGAGAAGTTTTGTGTTATATATGGTAATCTTTCTAATAGCCGACACGGTCATATTTGTGAAAAAAGAGAAAGGACAAGTTTATAATATTATCCCTCTTACATTAGTTGATACTTCAAAGCGGTTTTACCTGGAATGAAACAACAAAAATGGATTCATGAGGGTTTAATTACTGAACAACTTACCGATGGTATGTATCTTCCGGATTCGTTTAGATAACAAAAAAATTATTCTGGTTTTTGTTTCGTAAAGGATTTCATGTAGTTTTATACGTATACTACCAGGAAATAGACTAAAAATTGAGGTAAGTCCTTATGATTCAACCAAAGGGCGTATAATTTAGAGACTCCAAAGCAAAGACTTGAATGATTAGGCGGTTTTTTCAATTTCAACATTCTTTCGTGAGGATACAATTCGAAATTAAAAATTTCAAGAAACTTATTTTCTTCCAATAAGTAGATTCGGAATTAAAAAAAGGAATGACAAATATGAAAATAAGGGCCTCCGTTCGTAAAATTTGTGAAAAATGTCGATTGATCCGTAGGCGGGGACGAATTATAGTAATTTGTTCTAACCCGAGACATAAACAAAGACAAGGATAATCTTTCTAAAACAAAAAGACTCTCGAAATCTAAAGGACCCGATGTACAGATGTACAAATAAATAAAATA